CTTTCTAAAAGAGATGGAATAGTTAATTCCACAATTAAAGTCTTTTTTTTTTTCACGAGGTACGTACAGCTATAAATGAATATTTATTTATTACTGAATTGACCATAGACCAATTCCCTTTTGATTGGGGAGTATTCAATACACCCATGAATTCTGAGCTTCATGTTACTCATCCCAAGAGACATGCCAGATCCAGGGCATCCCCATTTAATTGAATGGAATGACAGTTTCTCATTCGGAATCTGTACAATAAGAATTTTGATCAAATCACACATCGCAGTATACTAGACCTTCTAATTCTTTAAGAGGTTTATCTAAAAGGCTCGCGATATAACTAGGAAGACGTTTCAAATACCACACATGGGTTACTGGACATGCTAGTTTTATATACCCCATTTGATATCTACGTATCCGAGAATCAACAAATTCTACTCCGCATTGTTCACAAAATTTTGGTTGGTCTTTTTTATCTCCGATTACTCGATAATTTCCACAAGCACAAATCCCACTTTTTATAGGCCCAAAAATTCTTTCACAAAATAATCCATCTTTTTCGGGCTTATTGGTTTTGTAATGAAGAGTATAGGGTTTTGTTACCTCCCCAACTATTTCTCCATTAGGTAGGATTTTTTTTGCCCAAGCACTTATTTGTTGAGGAGAAACTGATCCAATTCGGAGGTGTTGATGTTTATACTGATCAATCATAGAATAAAATTTCTGATTCAGTTCAATTAAACTTCCTTCCTTTGAATCTGGAAGTCTTTCTCAGATACAAGGAAATGATTCAGTTCCAGAGCCAAAGATCGTAGTTCTCGAACGAGCAATCGAAAAGATTCTGGAGCATCCACGGGTTTAGGTATTGTTCCTCCAATGATCGTAGTCCCAAGTACTTCTTGACGAGCTTTAATATGATCAGATTTATAAGTCAGCATCTCTTGTAAAATATGAGCAACACCGAATCCCTCAAGGGCCCAAACCTCCATTTCGCCTACCCGTTGTCCTCCTTGCTTGGCCCTTCCTTTAAGGGGTTGTTGTGTAACAAGTGCATAATGTCCACTGGAACGCCCATGTATTTTATCATCAACTTGATGAATTAATTTCAAGATATAGGGCTTTCCGATTATAACAGGCTGTTCAAAAGGATTCCCTGTTCTTCCATCAAATATTCGGCTCTTTCCCGGATATTCGGGTTCAAATATCCACGGATTCGATGTTTGTTTACTGGCCTCATATAATTCAGAAAACACAAGTTTTCTCGAAGCCTCTTGTTCATATCTCTCATCAAAAGGTGCTATTCGATAATGTCTATTTAGCATACTCCCAGCTAACCCGAGTGAGCATTCAAATATCTGTCCTACATTCATTCGTGAGGGTACCCCTAATGGATTGAAGACCATATCAACGGGTCTTCCATCTTGCAAATAAGGCATATCCTGTCTAGACAAAATCTTTGAAACGATACCTTTATTTCCATGTCTCCCGGCCACTTTATCACCTACTTTGATTTCACGTTTCTGTAAAATATATATATGAATCGTTTCCGGATTATAACTAGAACCTCCTTTTTTGTGGATCCATCTCACATCAATAACTCGGCCCCTGCCGCCTATAGGTAGTTTTAGACAAGTTTCCTTTGAGGTGGATACCTGAATCCCAAGTATAGCTCGTAATAATCTATCTTCCGGGGCATACGAGGATTCTTTCGCCATTTGGGGCGTTAATTTACCCACTAAAATATCGCCCGTTTCTACCCAAGATCCCAGGATCACAATTCCATTTTTGTCTAAATTTCGGAGTAAATGGGCTTCCAGGTGTGGAATTTTATTAGTAATTCTTTCAGGGCCATGGCTTGTCACATGAGTCTGAATTTCATATTTCCGTATGTGAAAAGAAGTATAAATATCTTCATAGACCAGACGCTCACTAATCAGTACAGCATCTTCAGAATTGTAACCTTCCCATGGCATATAAGCTACTAATACGTTTTTTCCCAAAGCGAGTTCACCGCCAACTGTAGCAGCACCATCTGCTAAAATTTGTCCCTTTTTGATGCATTTACCTTGCTGAACCTGGGATTTTTGATGCATGCAAGTATTTTTGTTGGAACGTTGATATATAACTAATGGAATGCTTAGAGCATCCCCATTTCCAAATAAAATGATCTTGTCAGTATCGTTATAAATGATCTTTCCCTCGTGTTCGGCTATAGCGGGAATTCCTGAATCTAAGGCCACTTGGCGTTCCAATCCAGTTCCAACAATGCACTTTTCGGACCGAGAAAGTGGAACTGCTTGACGTTGCATATTAGAACTCATTAAAGCTCGATTCGCATCATTATGCTCGATAAAAGGAATGAGGGAAGCTCCAATAGAAAAATATTGGAAGGGAAAAATACTTCGAAGATGAACCTGTTCCCATGCAATAGTCAGAAATTCTTGACGGTATCGAGCTGGAACAATCTGTTCCTCCTGAATACCTCGATTCAGTGCTAAAAAATTTC